AAGAGAAGGTTCCATCGGAACAATTATTTATTTTAGGATACCCTCGTCTCTTTTTTTTTTTTTTAGGGGGGGGTGTGGGGAGAAATGACAAAAAGATATTGGAACATCGATTTGGAAGAGATGATGAAGGCCGGAGTTCATTTTGGACATGGTACTAGGAAATGGAATCCTAAAATGGCCCCTTATATTTCTGCAAAGCGTAAAGGTATTCATATTATAAATCTTACTAGAACCGCTCGTTTTTTATCAGAAGCCTGTGATTTGGTTTTTGATGCAGCAAGTAAGGGAAAACAATTCTTAATCGTTGGCACTAAAAATAAAGCAGCTGACCTAGTAGCATGGGCTGCAATAAGGGCTCGGTGTCATTATGTTAATAAAAAATGGCTTGGCGGTATGTTAACGAATTGGTCCACTACAGAAACGAGACTTCATAAGTTTAGAGACTTGAGAACAGAACAAAAAACAGGGAGACTCCATCGTCTTCCGAAAAGAGACGCGGCCGTGTTGAAAAGACAATTATCTCACTTGCAAACATATCTGGGCGGGATTAAATATATGACGGGGTTACCAGATATTGTAATCATCATTGATCAACACGAAGAATATACGGCCCTTCAAGAATGTATCACTTTGGGAATTCCAACAATTTGTTTAATCGATACAAATTGTGACCCCGATCTTGCAGATATTTCGATTCCAGCCAACGATGACGCTATATCTTCAATTCGATTAATTCTTAACAAATTAGTATTCGCAATTCGTGAAGGGCGTTCTAGTTTAATAATAAGATAAAAAACTTAACTTACTTTAGAAATTCCATAGAGTTTTAGAGTTTTGTAATAAGTTACTATTTATGAATCTCAGATACTCTTTTTGGATCTCAAAAAAGAGATAAAAAACTGGGGATATTATGTGATTCGTTGTATTCAAGAATTTAATTGGTATTATAAATATATATGGGATTCGAGTAGTCACGTAGAGAAAGAGACGTTTGAATCAAAATAATTTTCTTTAAAGCTATATTTTTTTAAGAGGGCAATATGAATGTTCTATCCTGTTCTATCAACACACTAAAGGGGTTATACGATATTTCTGGTGTGGAAGTAGGCCAACATTTCTATTGGAAAATAGGAGGTTTTCAAGTCCACGGCCAAGTACTTATTACTTCTTGGGTTGTAATTGCTATCTTATTGGGTTCAGCTACTCTAACTGTTCGGAACCCACAAACCATTCCGACCGGTGGTCAGAATTTCTTCGAATATGTACTTGAATTCATTCGAGATGTGAGTAAAACTCAAATTGGAGAAGAATATGGCCCCTGGGTTCCTTTTATTGGAACAATGTTTCTATTTATTTTTGTTTCTAATTGGTCAGGAGCGCTTTTACCTTGGAAAATCATACAATTACCTCATGGGGAGTTAGCCGCACCCACGAATGATATAAATACTACTGTTGCTTTGGCTTTACTCACGTCAGTGGCATATTTCTATGCGGGTCTTACCAAAAAGGGATTGGGTTATTTCGGGAAATATATTCAACCAACCCCAATCCTTTTACCCATTAACATCTTAGAAGATTTCACAAAGCCTTTATCACTCAGTTTTCGACTTTTCGGAAATATATTAGCTGATGAATTAGTAGTTGTTGTTCTTGTTTCTTTAGTACCCTTAGTGGTTCCTATACCTGTCATGTTCCTTGGATTATTTACAAGTGGTATTCAAGCTCTGATTTTTGCAACTTTAGCCGCGGCTTATATAGGGGAATCCATGGAGGGCCATCATTGACTAGTTTTTGAAAGATTCTTTTTTAGCTTATCCCAAGGTAATGTATGCGTGGCTCAAAAAAAATCTAATCTAATTAGGAAATAGAAATATACAACTCACTATATACAATCTAGAGTAATAGCCCCAAAGATATTAGAGTAGAGAGAGTTGTAAAAAAAAAAGGGGAAAGAGATCTAAAAGATCTTTTTCCTAAAATTCTTGGTTGATCCACTTATATTATACCATTCTCTCCTGAATAGATATTCATTTTATATTGCTGGTTGGCCAATCCTAATATTTCCTATTCGGAATCAGAATTTGAATAAGAATTCTTGTGGTTTACGAAGTGTGAGTAAAAAAAGAGGGGTGCTCTATAGAAGGATTCCCCTTTCAGTTGATTTTCTTCAGCGATTGACCAAAATAAAATTTTCAGAAATAAGAAATTGCGTGAACTTAGATCAATCAAATAATGATATTTCTATCCACCGATTCGGCCTAAGCAATTTGTCTATTTAGATTGTATCCATGCGGGAGAATGATAAAGAAAGGGGAAGAGGTATTTACAAACAAAAAAGGGATTCATAAAAAATAGGGTGATTCGGATCGGAGAGGGAGGTTTTACTAGGTATATTATATGTAAAAAAGCGCTATGCTAAAAGTCAACTTGTTTTTCGACGCATAATTCTCGAATTCGATTGAATTTAAGATCAATGAAGAGTTGGTTTACGTTATGGAAGAAAGGCGTGTATAGGTGATTGATATTAAATATTGACTAGTTATATATGAACTAAAGAGATATTCAATTTGCCCTACTACTAGAAATTTGATGGCTATTCCAATAGAAGTCTTTCCGTATCCTCTGGGACTGTGAGTTCAATGAATAAACAGATGAAATAAAGAAAAAAATCGAAGAATTCAAAGAATGGTTCGGAACAAAGAAATGGACGGACGAAAGTCGTACGGATTCGCAAAGACTTTGTCGATAGGAACTAAAAAAGAGATATCGAAGGAAAGTAGTTTTGATCCTTGAATAAGATTATTACTTCAATTTGAAGTTTGTAGTTACTTCGACTGGATGAATTGTAGCGATGTAATATTAAGTTATAATTCATCGGCTGACTGTATCATTAACCATTTTTTTTTGTATGAGGAACTTATCATGAATCCACTGATTTCTGCCGCTTCCGTTATTGCTGCTGGATTGGCTGTAGGGCTTGCTTCTATTGGACCTGGAGTTGGTCAAGGTACTGCTGCGGGCCAAGCTGTAGAAGGTATCGCGAGACAGCCTGAGGCGGAGGGAAAAATACGAGGTACTTTATTGCTTAGTCTAGCTTTTATGGAAGCTTTAACAATTTATGGCCTGGTTGTAGCATTAGCACTTTTATTTGCGAATCCTTTTGTTTAATCTTATAAATTCGAAAAAGCAATAACCCACGGGAAGGGCTGATTTGTGGATGAGGAATTAGCATACTCACTCGCTTTCATCCTTTCCGTTCGTAGTCTAAGGAACCCCCTTTTATCTTTTTTAGGAAGGGTTTAAATAAAGAAGGGGGTAATTCACCATTTCTAAATCGAATCTTTTTTGGCTCGATTTAGAAATAGTAAAATATATATATCAAATATATCAAAGGGGGGGCAGGACGATACAAAAAGAACTCTGTTCTTTTTTTTTAGTCTATCTATAAGAGGAGATCATATGAAAAATGTAACCGATTCTTTCGTTTCTTTAGGCCACTGGCCATCCGCCGGGAGTTTCGGGTTTAATACCGATATTTTAGCAACAAATCTAATAAATCTAAGTGTAGTGCTTGGGGTATTGGTTTTTTTTGGAAAGGGAGTGTGTGCGAGTTGTTTATTTCAAGAATAGGCTGGATCCAACCAGCTGTACTTTTTATGTTATAACTAGGAAAAGTAGGTACATTATCTCACGAATGACTTCTGAATAAAGAAATCATATGCAAGAACCATAGCATTTCGTTATTCGTTGGTAAATCCGCTTTGATTCTCTATCAACCAAAAATGTGGGACCATTAACTATGGTTAAAGCTAAATCATTTGAAGTCCAGACGCAGCATGGTACTCTTTCTACCACAATATGATAATATAGAGATGCTTTCAAAATGAATAATTTATCTATATAAGAACACTCATATGGATAAAATGATTTGAACCGCTTATTACAAAAATTCGGATTAAACCCCCTTTTATCCAATGATGAATCGACGACCTATGTATTGTGTATTAAAGGAAGAAAACCCTTTTGGATTTTTGGATAAAAAAAAAAGAAACAACTTTGTTGACAATTACATATTTTTGTTTGGTCAGAAGAGTCCTCCGACTTTTTTGGTTTTGGATTAGTGATTGGTTTTGATATTTTTATTTTGGAATATGAAGAGAGTAGAGGATAGGCTCATTACATTCAAAAAAAGATATGGGAATTTATCATAAGTAATTGAGCGTGAGAGCCAAATGAATCGAAAGATTCATGTTTGGTTCGGGAAGGGATCATGGAAGTTTTTAAATGAATGGAAAGAGAATCTACTTTCATTAAGTGATTTATTAGATAATCGAAAACAGAGGATCTTGAATACTATTCGAAATTCAGAAGAACTACGTGGGGGAGCCATTGAACAGCTGGAAAAGGCCCGGACACGCTTACGAAAAGTGGAAATGGAGGCAGATCAGTTTCGAGTCAATGGATACTCTGAGATAGAGCGAGAAAGAATTAATTTTATTAATTCCACTTCTAAGACTTTGAAACAACTAGAAAAGTACAAAAACGAAACTATTCATTTTGAACAACAAAGGGCGATTAATCAAGTCCGACAACGGGTTTTCCAACAAGCCTTACAAGGGGCTCTAGGAACTCTGAGCAGTTGTTTGAACAACGAGTTACATTTACGTACTATACGTGCCAATATTGGCATGTTGGGGGCAATAACCGATTAGTCCTTCGACTCTAGGTATTATTTTTTTTTTACTAAGTAAGAAAAACTCATGGTAACAATTCGAGCCGACGAAATTAGTAAGATTATCCGTGAGCGAATTGAGGAATATAATAGAGAAGTAAAGATTGTAAATACCGGTACCGTACTGCAAGTAGGTGACGGCATTGCTCGTATTCATGGTCTTGATGAAGTAATGGCGGGTGAATTAGTAGAATTTCAAGAGGGTACAGTAGGTATTGCTCTTAATTTGGAATCAACAAATGTCGGTGTTGTATTAATGGGTGATGGT